TTTCTTGTTAAAACTTCTTCTTTATTGAAGTTCACGTTAGTTGGTGTATAAATCCCTCCATCTGTAATACTTTGCCTTAAATTCAATGCTTTACACATCATCCACACATTTTTACGTGCTTTTGTCGTTATATTATCAGCTAGGACTACGTTGCTGATTGTGAAGTAGGGCGATGCTAAACATCCATACAGTGTGTTACTAAACAATTTTAAAATTTGTTGTAGACCTTTTAATCTTGTTTTTTCTTGTGGATCTTTAACAATTTTATATTGTTCCTTGATTCCTTTTCGACGATCGACTAATTTTCCAATGAAATCTTTTAAGGGGATTGAATACCAAAGACGCGATCTTGTATCTGATGTTGACTGATCTTTTTCATCAAAAATTAACTCATCTGGTTTTTTTAAAACACCTTTTATCCATTCTGTACAAGTAGAGCAACGATCGCTTTTTTTCCAGAAAATCGCTGTTTCTACTTGAAGATTCATTATTTGTGCATATTCGGTATTTGTTGATACTTTTTTTATGACTTCGAGGAGATCATCTGTTATAGTTGTATTTAAACATTCCATTTTAGCCAATACAAAATCATTTGCAAAATCAACTACATCGACATCCTCTTTTTCAAAATTTTTATGAAAATTTGCGATGGTTTCTTGCATTTTTTCAAATGTAGTGACTTTACTAAATAACAAATCCTGCTCAAATTTTAATTTCCCTGATACTGTGATTTTGTATAGTCCTGGAATCAATTCATCTTGATATTTTTTTAAAAAATCTTTTAATCGTAATTTCTTTTCGTTAGGACCATATGCTATAATTGTCGGCAATCCTATCGGATATTCAAAAGACGCTAAAGCTGTACCATAACAAGATTGTAAATCAACATCGAGAACGTACCCTAATTTATATTCAGAAGGCAATTCATTATTAGCTCTACCACCTGAAACTAACGCATTTAACAACGATGTGCTTCTTAAATCACCTGAACAAAGTGATTGAATCGACGCACCGCTATACGGGAATGAATCAAAAGGGGGAGAATATACCGATTTTGAAAGTATTTCACCATGTTCTATACATTTTTCAAAAATTGTTTTTAAATCACCCGTTTTAAATAGATCTTTATAGATTGAAAGATATTCGTCTCTTTTAGTATGACTTTTATTTATGAAACTTAAAGACCATAATGCTGCATAAAACCCTGTGTTAGGACCTATAGCTCTTTTTGAAAGATCTTCTTGGTTCTTCGATTTTACATGCTTATAATATAACCATTGAGAATTCTTTTGTGCATTATAATATATATAACGTTCAAAAGTCTCTGCTACTAAACTACCTGTTGTAAAGGGGATTGTATATTTTGTAAATAATAATTTTTATGGTAATAACAGTGTTGTAGAAAGAACATCGTTCACAAAATTTACAAATCGAGAGAGGATCTCTCTAAGTACTTTTACGTCATCCAGGGCATAATCCAAAAAGATTTTCGTACGCTCCACTAATGCTCTATCCATGATCTCCTTGATATCATCAAGTAAATCTTTATTTTCCATTGATATACCTAAGGAGCTTGCGAACTCTTTTAACCCTGTATTAGTCCATCCTGATAAATCTCTTATTTTCCATGTGTTTAATCTACAAGTAGAGGGATCCTCTATTTTTAAACGACCTGTTATCGATCTTCTTTGTTCTATCTTATATTTACTTTTTCAAGATAGTTCTTTAACTAATTGTTTTTCTACATTATTCCAGCCAAACGCAAAGCCTAAATCTTGAAAACTATAAAATATATAGACCTCTCCTGCAAAAAAGTAATCAGAATCTTCTGGGACAGGATGCTCTTTTAAGAAATAATCTGATAAAAGGGAGTGGATAATATTACACTCCTCTCCCATTTCGTAGAATACGATCTCTGCCTTGTTCTCAATTTTCCACGCATTTAGCGTTGTTTCATCAAGTTTTTCTTTGTAGATCTTATTAATGACTATATATTTACCATCAAAACCATTAGGATGTACAATATTTACTTGAAGAGAAACAGGAATGTTGTCCTGCGTCCATTCAGCATCTACAAATACTTCAAATCCTTCAATTTTTGTTCTTTCTCTTTTCATTCCTTTTTCTTTTTTCATTCCAAATCATTTGTTTTTAAGAATTTAAATAGTGGCAATTGAAAATTTTGATAGAATCAACAATTTTCAATTTTGGGCAGTTTTTAAGAAGTTAAATAGTGGCAATTGAAAATTTTGATAGAATCAACAATTTTCAATTTTGGGGAGTTACCTATAGTCCCCATATAGAACGAAAAATCTCTAGGAGGGCGTTTTAACGCCATTTTTCGAGTTATAGTCCCCCCCCAAAACTATGTTTTTAGGGGGGACTGTAACTTAGGGATCGTATTATTTTTATTCCAAGGGTTCATCTTTTATTTCTTTTATTTCACCTTCTAAAGGTGGAATTCTATTTATTTTTCGTGGTCTACCACGTTTTCTTTTTTCAGAAGGTACTGATTGTACATCTTGTTTTTTAGTGGTTTCACCCTTCAAAGAAGGTTGTACAACAGTAGCTCCTTCTACGAAGGTTTTGTTTGGACCATATTTTAAATCTGTAGCATGTAGAACATCTAGTTTAAAACCTACAGGTTGATACCCCAACATTTCTAATTTTTCAAGTCTTTCTTTAGAAAGACCATTTTCTTTTAAATCAACACCGATATAATATAGATCACGATATGTTCTTTTATCAAGATATTCTAGAACATCTCCTGGAACCACCTGTTTTAATAGGGACCAAAAGTTCTGTTTTTCAACAGCGTATTCACCTAATTCATTACGTTCTAAACAAGCTAGTTTAAAAATCTTTCCATCAGTTGTGCTAACAATAGAAGAGAGTTTTTATTTGACTCTTTTTTAAAATTAACAATTGTTCTTTGATAATTTTTACAAAGGGTGGAATATAGAACAAACTGTTTTTTCTACCTAAAAAAATCTATAAAACCAAGTTTTTATGTAGTTTTGTAACCTATTCAGCATTTGAAAACAATCTCAACACTCCAATCTAAGAAAAAACTTCTCAATTGGTAGATTTCTAAATCTTAAATTTTTTGTAAAAAGCTAGCTCTGAAAGTAAAATTCGAGAAAAAAATGGCAGTCTAGTCAATCTGAAAAGTCGACTAAGCGAAAATCTAAAAAAACCAACAATCAAAAAATATGGAGAAATTTTATTATCTTTTTTATTAATAATTAATAGCCTTTTATCTAAGTTTTCTAATATATTTATATTAATTTTTTGATCATTTAGTGTTGCGTAAACAGTGGTATCACGAAAAAGCATATAATCTTTTCTAGTTTCTTTATTGCTTGCTATTAATACAATTTAGAATCATCGATATTTTCTTTCCTAATGCTTTTGCAGCTTCTATTACACTTGAAAAGTATTAACTGAAAAGTATTTAAAAACTCGATACTGATTTCTTTCCTTTCCTTTCCTTTCCAAAAAGCAGAGCTTTTTGGAAAGGAAAGGAAAGGAAAGGAAATGGAAAGGAAAGGAAATGGAAAGGAAGATAAAACAATGAGAAAATAAGAGAACAAGAACACATCAGTTTTTTTATCACTTAGTTATTTTTTTCTATTTTCATCAGTCGAAAAGTCTCACTCTACATTCAACAAGACTCCTATGCTAAAAAATCATCACTTGAGCAATCCAAAAGCTGGAAGATTAAGATCTCTTGTTTATATGTCTATACACGTTTTAGTACTAGACCAACAAAGAGTATCTTTTAGTTAACTAGTAAAAAATTTTTCTTATTGATCTGTCTCTTAATCTTTACTAAAATTATATTAAAAATACAATGGGACTGTTGTATAATTGGTTAGTGCACCGCCCTGTCACGGCGGAAGTTGCGGGTTCGAGTCCCGTCAGTCTCGATAAATCAATTCTCACCGGACCAGTCCCGTCAGTCCCATCATACATTATACTCGTCTTGCTATTTTAACAATATATTTAGTATACCAATAATAAAAGATTAAAAAATACATTTTTTATCTCACTAATTTATAGTATCTTGATCTTGTATTTTTTTCTTTAACTTTCAATTAATTTCTATATAATAGTTTTTTTTTGTTTCCATTTTATTTCCATTTCCTTTCCTTTCCATTTCCTTTCCAAAAAACTTTAGTTTTTATTCCATTTCCAAAAAGCTTTGCTTTTTGGAAATGGAAAGGAATAAAAGCAGAGCTTTTTGGAAAGGAAATGGAAAGGAAAGGAAAGGAATAAAAGCTTTGCTTTTTGGAAAGGAAAGGAAATGGAAAGGAAAGCAAAGGAATATGCTTTAGCATTTTGGAAATGGAAAGGAATAAGCATTAACCAAAAAAACTTGAAAAATAATACAAAAAAGAAAACTAACACTAACAAATTAATCCTACCCCTAAAAATGCTTTTATACCAAAGCCAGAATAACGAAAATTATCAACGCAAGAAAAACGCGTATGTAGGTCCACGCCACAGACAACACCGCAATTTTTCCATGGTTTAGTCGGCCAAAGAACAAACCCGTTACCTACCCCTACCGAAAAGTTATTTTGACTCACGTCATATGCTGCAGCAAAACCAAGATTAAGTTTTGGAACTCTAGGGGTATACAATTGGAGATTCACAGTACTTTTTGAAGAAATTTTTCTTGATACTTCAATATTATTTTGAATCGATTGAATCAATTCATGACCTGTTAGTCTAGGGGAAAGTGATTGAAAGAGGTTTTGGCTTTCCACTAAAAAATTTTTTTTCTCCCGTACTGCTAAAGAGTGGTTTACTAGACCGGACTGTAATTGGTGCAGACCATCTAGTATTGATTGAATACTTGAATAATCTTGGTTGCAAAGGTTGCACATTCGTTCCAAATTTCGCCGTTTGATATCTAAATGCATAGTTGTCGTATTTATAGTTAAGCCAGAATAATCATTACGATTTCGAGGACCGCCTTCACTATAAAAATCTGTATCAAAATTGGTCAGCTTTAGTTCTATAAATCCACCCTCACGACTAAACATACTTGTTAATGGTTTATTAAGATTTTGTGTAATATAATCGAGACAAAAACGACCGAGATTAGTATACAATTTGTTAAGTTCGAAATAGGTAATATCCTGAATGTTAATATTTAATAATTGTTGAATGCCATTTACAAGCTCTAACTTCAATTCACTATTTACATTAAAATTAACATTAGCAACCAAAGAGTCGTGTAATTCAATATTTTTTCCAATAGCAAAAATCCATGGGTTCTGATTTATATTGTTTAGCTGATTGGTTTGTGGTGAAAAAATTGTTAAGTTTTCTCCTTGAGGAAAAGCAGAAAAATTTTTATTTGTTACTTGACTAGCCAAGGTAGTGAGATCCTGTAGTGCAGGAAACTCCTTTTTCTTATTCAAGTTTTTTGCTGCTTTATCTTGATTACAAGAACAAGCTGGATTCGTAACACAAACAGCTGGAATATTCATATTTCCAGGATTTCTTTCAATTGGGCGATTACTCAAATAATCAAAACCAAAAGTTCCACATAAAAACACCAACGCATATGCCCCAGAGACTTTTAATACAAGCAAAATTTTTTCTTTTCTACTTCTTTTTTTAGAAGGAAATTGTAAACTCATAAGCTCCTTTTTTTTTTAACACAATAGTAATGGGTTGAAGTATTAAACCGTTACCCAATACAATTTTTTTTTATACGAATTTTTAATTTTTTAATTTATTTATTAATCCCTGGTTTAACAAGAAACCATAATTAATCCCTGGTTTAAGGTTAATCAGAAGGACTACCTCTTAGTAGAGAACACCAACGCATAGCGCACTAATTTTAAACTTAATTAATTCTTACAATAAGAAATAATTCCTTGATTATCTGTGATAATCAAGCAATTTCATTTCCTTTCCATTTCCTTTCCAAAAAGCTCTGCTTTTTGGAAAGGAAATGGAAAGGAAATGAATAAGGAAAGTTTTTTGCAAGAGGTCTATATTATCAAAAACAACTTGGCAGAAATTTTTTCCTTTTTACCAAAACTACACCAAATGCATTTTTTCTTTTTTTATAGATACAATAATATAAAATAATATAAAATAATATACTATACTATAGAAGAATGGAAAAGAATTGCTGTTTTTCTTTTTTTGAGAAATGATTTTTTCTAAAAATTCTAAAAAAATAACAATATTTTTTCGATTTCTATCTTGTATAGTAACACAATTCATTTTTGATTTTTTTAAAGACCAAGTGATCTAGAAATCAAAGAAATAATTTATTATTATATACTACTATATATATAACACAATGTTTCATTTTTTTCAATACTTGTTTTAGTAAATGCTCTGTAAATAAAATACATCTATTTTATCCAATTTTTTGAACTGTTCGACCACCCACAGATTGGTTAATTATTACTTTATTGATTTCTAAAAAATCAAGCAATTTCATTCTTTGATTATAACAGATAATCAAGCAGTGACCTCCTTGATTTAAAAAATCAAGCAATTTCATTCCTTAATTTAGAAAAAATCAAGCAATTTGATTTCCTTGATTAGCTCCGCTTTGTTTTTTTTTGAAATATTTTTTGAGAAAGAACAATATTTACAAAAGGTACATTAAAAAAAGAAAGCACTTATCAGGTTTTTATTAAAATAAAAATCTGATAAGTGCTAGAAAT